AGTAAGAACATTCTATACTCTACATTGTAGAAATAGAATCTATTCTATTTGAAATAGAGAATAGGGCGGGTAGCGGGAATCGAACCCGCATCGTTAGCTTGGAAGGCTAGGGGTTATAGTCGACGTTGATTCCTAATTTTTAACGTCTCTAATTCAAAACCGAACATGAAACTTTGGTTTCATTCGGCTCCTTTATGGATGATGGATAAATTCCCAAATCGAATAGATAGATATATATATCTAAGAAATATATTTCTATCTAAAACGTGAACGAAATAAAAAAAATTTGACCCATAACATCTATGTCAGCTTTTCTGTTTGAATGCATTCAAAACAATTTGCTTTCTAGACGATCCCCCTAGAATAGGGAATCGGGCATTCTAACAATATTCTTAGTTACTTCGTTCTCTATTTCTATTTACTAGAATCCTTAGGAAAAGGATTTTATTTCCACCGAGCTAAAAAAATATGTCGATGTTTTTAGTAAACTAAAGACATCTTTTAATAGCTATTTTGCTTCAATCTTTCCGATATACATAGAAATATACCAAAAATGGAAGATTTCGATTTAGTTACGATTAGAAAGAAACTTTTCTATCTTTATCCATGGATCCTTTACTCATACTTATTAAATTGGAAGTATTGATCCAATTCATAAAAAAAATTATGTTTCGCAATTTCATAATCCAATTTTTCAATTTCTAATTGATCCTTGAAAAGAAATCACGAGAATGTATATTCTTCCTCGAATCCTTCATTGAGAGGTAAGGGAGTAAGGCCTTTTAAGAAATAAAGTTTTTGCTCGGACAAATCAAACCGAGGGATCCCTTAACTAGAGAAGCGATCAGTAAAACGAATCACACTTTTACCACTAAACTATACCCGCTCCAGTGCGATTATTGTATATAAATGAACTTTTTGTCGAACAAGCTAATCAGACATAATTAAGATAGGATCAGAAAAATTAAGATAGGATCAGAAAATAATGAGCCAAATTCTGACATTGGCGTGTTTTGTCCGTAGACCCAATCTGATTAGATTAGTAAAAAAGTACTTATATTTATATTTAAACTCATATTTCAAAATTGAAAATAAATGACAAGTTCTTTCTTTTGATGAAGGATTTTTGACAGATATGGATCGAGAAAACTATTTCTGTCATTCATGACATAAAAATCCATTGAACAACAATCTCCAGTTCCATTTTTTTCTTTCAGTATTTTTTCTTTCTTTATTTCCATAAATAGAAAAAATAAAGAATTTCCATAAATAGAAAAAATAAAGAATTCTAATTCGAAAGAATTAGACTAAATAAGAAGATTATATTAGACTAAATAAGAAGATTATATTAGACTAAATAAGAAGATTATATTAAATAATAAGAAACGAGACTTTTATTCTATTTTTATTCTATAATTATGAAATTCAAAAAATTTCTTCTCTCTCAAAAATATGGAAATAGTCCTTCTTTTGTTGTTTCAATAACAAGTATTTTGATTTTGAAAAAAAAAAAAAATCATTTTGTTTATGAGTTCAAACAAAAGATGGCCCGGCTGGGTACTGACCAGGCCAGGCCGTGATTTATGGAAATGAGATTGCTTAGGAAAGTTGTATCTATTTATTTGTATATGTATAAAGAAAATAATATATTAAAGAAGAAAGAAAGGATTTTTTCAATCCTTTATGTAATGTAAAATAATAATTATCCTTTTCCGATTGGGAGAGATGGCTGAGTGGACTAAAGCGTCGGATTGCTAATCCGTTGTACGAGTTTTTCGTACCGAGGGTTCGAATCCCTCTCTTTCCGTTGATGACTTGGTATTTTATTTATCTTTCAAATTTCAAATTTTTGAACCCTTTTTATTTTTATTTAAAGGTGTGCAATAGATAAAAATGTTAATAGATAACAATCCTAAGAACATTGAAAAATGAAGCAAAACAAGTCAAAAAAAAAAAAAGAAAGACCTCTTTTTTTATTCTTCGCGTCCAGGATTACGTCCTGGATCATTAGATAGGAATCCAAAGATGAAGAGAGAAACAAAGAATATCACTACTGTGTAAACAAAGAGTTTGAGAGTAAGCATTACACAATCTCCAAGATCATTTTTTGGAAAAAAAAAGAGAATAGGTTCTCCATTTTTATACCATATATCCTATTTTGATACCAATAAATGAAATGCTTTCTATAAACTAGAAAAATAATTTTCCGAAATTCATTTGTAATTTGTAATAAGAATCGATTCTTTCATTACAAGAAAAATTTTCTTTCATATCACCGTGAGCTCTAATAGGTCTTTCAATAAATGAAAAAGAATTCGAATGAGAAAATGGGATGATTCAGATTTATCTTAGCTATCGTATCGAAGAATTGTTTAGATCGAAGGTTCATACACTTCTCTGACCGTATCCATTCTATTGTTAGAATTTTTTTCTCGGATAAATCATGTCTAGGACCGTATTAAAGATCTCATCGAAAACTTACAGCAGCTTGCCAAACAAATGCTAAGAGAAAAAAGAGAACGGGTATTACTGGCATAACATCTACGATTGGATTCAAAAAAGCGTAGGCCTCAGGTAATTTCGCTAAGAAAAAACTACTCAAATAAAGGGGGGAATTAAGACAGATACAGATCAAACTAAAGATATTAAGCATAACAAACATTTTTTTGACTTCGAGATAATTGTATTTTGATTGAGTTATTAATATGTTATTGATAATTGCTATACGGTAAAAATGACGAAAGTTAAAGTAGACCCAAAAATCCTTCTTTCAACTTACCCAATCAAAAATCCTTCTATTCGCAATTGAAAATAGAAGAAATCATACTTTCATGCAATATCTTAATTGAATTATATGGAATGATCAATAAATTCGGTTTAATTCTATATCTACGTGTGTCAAAATCCTAGGAACAATATAGTCTATAAATTTTTGGACTGGATGGAATTGACGAACAACCAATCCCTATAATACTGTTTATTAGTATCGAATCGAAATCGAAATGGGGCGTGGCCAAGTGGTAAGGCAACGGGTTTTGGTCCCGGTATTCGGAGGTTCGAATCCTTCCGTCCCAGGAAATATTTAATATCTCCATTAAATATAAATTTATATCTATTTAATATAGGTATTAGTCTAATTTTTTTTAGACTCAAAAAAAGATTATCTTTTTGAACTCCCTTTTACTTAGTAGAATATTGGATTAAGAGTATAATTTTGGATCGAATATGGATTCCTATGGAATGGCTGGAAGGAAAAAATAAATGACTATTCATGATTCCATAATTGAATCAATTACATACCAGTTCCAAACTCCAAACTAGAGGAATGTTATGGTAAAACTTCGTTTGAAACGATGTGGTAGAAAGCAACGTGCGACTTGACGGACATAGTCAGTTGTGGGTTTTTACACCCACCATTTTTATATTATATAGGAATGAAGATGCTCTTGGCTCGACATCCTTTATTCCAATAGAACCTGTTGGGTTCTAATGGAACTAGTACGTGATGTAGCTCGAGTAGAAAGTATTGATTCATTTCTCTGGGGCAAGGATCTAGGGTTAGTGCCAATTAATAAATAAGTTTGACCAACTTCGTAAGTATATTTTCGATCTAGAAATCGAAAGGATCCAATTCGAATAAGTTTCAAATCCAAAACAAAAAAGGAAAATTTGTTGGGATTAGTGAAACACTTTTGATCAAAAGTGTATCGTGCGGGAATCAAATCACCCGTTCGTATAATTATTTGATAGAAATAATTCATAAAAAGGGGCATGTTGCTGCCATTTTGAAATGATTAAAAGTCACCGAAGTAATGTCTAAACCCAACGATTTAAGTCAAAGATAAAGTATCTTGGAACAAGGAAATACCCTTTTTTCAATTGTCTCGGCAACTCGATGGAGAATGAAGAATTGAAATATATTCGAAACGAGACAAACAAAAAAAGGGGGGATTAGAGACCGCTCAAAACAAAAAAAAAAAAAATGAAATGCCTAAAGCTTTTCTTTGGAACTATTTCATAATTATCCAACTTGAGTTATGAGAATACAAATTTATTCTTCTTTATTCGAAGAATAAATGAAGTATTAAATAAGCATAGTCTAATTAATTTGATACTTTTATGGATCTCTATTTGAGATTCTAATTCTATACATAGCCATAACTTCGAATTTCTCGAGCCGTACGAGGAGAAAACTTCGTATACGTTTCTAGGGGGGGTTATAGTTCATCTACATCTATCCCAATGAGCCATTTATCGAATTGTTGCAATTGATGTTCGATCCCGAAGAGAAGGAAGAGATCTTCGGAAAGTAGGTTTTTATGATCCGATAAATAATCAAACCTATTTAAATATTCCTGCTATTCTATATTTTCTTGAAAAAGGCGCTCAACCTACAGGAACTGTTTATGATATTTTAAAGAAGGCGGGGGTTTTTACGGAATTTCGTCGTCTTAATCAAACGCAAATCAGTTAATGAAATACAAAAACAAAACAGACGAGGGTGGGGGCAGTTCCTGTATAGCTTTTTCGAAATAAAATAGCTTTTGTCTACTATACTATTGACCCCTCCCTCTCCCTCTTTTACTGTCTTCAAACTTTCTTTTTTTTTTTTATCTAACTTTATTGACATAAGGTCGATAGAAGAAATGAATAATTGGAGCGACGAGAAATAGCAAATTTTTGTCTTCCTGCGATTCGGTTTTTGTTGGAACGTCATTATAAGAAAGAACTAAACCTGGGATTCTTTCCTATGTCTTCCCTAATTTCTTCTTTTACCTATGCTTTTCTTTTTCTAGTTATGTATATTGTATATCTAGTGTAAATCCAAGCCAACACAAGTCTTTTATTAATTTTTTTTTTTCAGTGCATTCTTTGTCTAAGCATTCATATTGACAACAGTGTATTGACCGAATATAATTCGGTCGTGTCGAAACAGATCTATTTATCTTTCCTAAGTTCGGTTTGTGATTTGACTTCGAAATTCACTTAATCAAATTTAT